TTTTTTGCACTTTTTGTTATTTTATATACAAATTATAAGCTCTTTTTCTTAATTTATGTATTGGTTTTTTTCTTCTATTGTGGTAAATTTTTGTTAAAATTTCAATTTTTTCTGCCTATATCTATGTTATATAATATAAATTATTTATTTTAATATATCATATCTAATTGAATATATCATTATAAGTTATATTTAATTAATATTAATTGATTATTTGAATTTATATATTTATCAAGAGGTTTAGCTACTTATTTTTTAAGGCAAAAGAAATGATTATATAATAAAATATTTAAGATAATGTAATTAAATATTTTACATTAGTAATATATAATATAATAAATGTAATTTAAATATTTAATATTATTATAATAATACGTTAACTAATTATATTAATTATATAATAATATTATTATCTATTTAAATTAATTATATTAAATATAATGTAATTTCATATTTTACATTATACCTATATCATATAATATAAATTATTTATTATAATATATCATATCTAATTGAATATATCATTATAAGTTATATTTAATTAATATTAATTGATTATTTGAATTTATATATTTATCAAGAGGTTTAGCTACTTATTTTTTAAGGCAAAAGAAATGATTATATAATAAAATATTTAAGATAATGTAATTAAATATTTTACATTAGTAATATATAATATAATAAATGTAATTTAAATATTTAATATTATTATAATAATACGTTAACTAATTATATTAATTATATAATAATATTATTATCTATTTAAATTAATTATATTAAATATAATGTAATTTCATATTAATTAATATAACAGATTAATTTGCATATAATTAATTATAATGTTAAATTACATATTGTATTTAGTTAAATAATTTATATTATTTAATCTTTCTTTATTATTAGTGAAAAGAAAGATTAAATAATAAAGAAAGATAATATAATACATTTAACTGAATGTAAGACCCATACTTATCTTTATTATATATAATAAAGAAGTTTTTGTTGTACAGCTTGCAGGATCTGTATTCTATTAATTTTTGAACTTTTAGTTATTATTTTACGTTACCTTTTTCAATTATATTTGCTGTACTTTATTTTACTTAATTATTTTTCGTTAAGTATGTTTCTTTCGTATTCTGAGAGTTGTTTTATGGTTGTTGTAAGGTCTGCAGGATATATATTCTATTAATTTTTGAACTTTTAGTTATTATTTTACGTTACCTTTTTCAATTATATTTGCTGTACTTTATTTTACTTAATTATTTTTCGTTAAGTATGTTTCTTTCGTATTCTGAGAGTTGTTTTATGGTTGTTGTAAGGTTTGCGGGATATGTGTTCTATTAATTTTTGAACTTTTAGTTATTATTTTACGTTACCTTTTTCAATTATATTTGCTGTACTTTATTTTACTTAATTATTTTTCGTTAAGTATGTTTCTTTCGTATTCTAAAGTTTTATTCTTGTTTTTTTATTCACTTTTTCTTTATATTATATATAAGTTTTGTTTAACTAAATGTTCTAATTATTTTGTAGTAATTAAATTTAATTATCAAGTTATTTTGGAATTAGTAATTGATTTAGTATTGGCATATTTCGTGCCAGCAGCCGCGGTTATTCGATTAATGCAAGTGAATATTTTTGGTTGATGTAGTTATAAATTTTTTAGAGTTTTAATAATAAATTTTTAGGTGAAATTTAATTTTATTTTTTGACTCAAAATTTAGAATCTATGAAACTTATAATTTAAACTAGGATTAGATACCCTATTATTTTAAGTGTAAATATTGTTTTACCTGGGTAGTATTAGTTAAGGTCTTTAAACCCAAAGAATTTGGCGGTATTTCATTCCATTCAGAGGAACCTATCTCGTAATTGATAGTACACGATTTACTTTACTTAATTTATTTGTTTGTATATCTCCGTTATCAGAAAATCTTTTTGGAGTTATAATTTTCTTGTTTTTTAATTAAATTTTATTTCAGGTCAAGGTGCAGCTTATAGTTAAGAGTGTGATGGGTTACAATAATTTTTTTTTATTATGGATTTAATTTTGTAATATTTTGATGAAGGTGGATTTGATAGTAATTTAAATTATTTAATTTAACTGATATTGGCTCTGAAGTGTGTACACATCGCCCGTCACTCTCGTTATTGATTAAAATTTATTTTCATTTAATATGAGATAAGTCGTAACATAGTAGATGTACTGGAAAGTGTATCTAGTAAGTTCATCAAGACATAATTTTTTAGTAAAGTGAATCATTTACACTGATTATATTTCTGTGCAATTCAGGATGTCTTGAATAATTTATTTTATTATTTTGTTGTTTTGATATTTATTGATTTTAATAAAAATAATTTTATTTATTTTTGTCTAAGTATATTTTATTGAATTGATTTTTTAAATTATAGTTTATTAGTAATGTTAATGAATTATTAATTATTAATTAAAGTTATAATAAGTAGATTTTATTTTTTGTACCTTTTGTATCAGGGTTTATCAAAATTTTAATTAATATTGATTATTCTCAATTTAGGTTGATTTATAAATAGATGATAGTTATTGTTTCATAAATATTATTAATTTATTTATAGAGATGAAATGTTATTCGTTTCCTAATATATTTAGTTTCTTAAGAAAAAATTTAATTTTTTAAAATTATTGCTTTTATTTAATTTTTAAATTAAAAGTATTAATTTATTTATTTTTTAGGGGATAAGCTCTGAAATTAATAGCCTATAATTTATTATTTAGTGATATTTAATTATAAGCTTAAAACCAGCTATTTTTAGATTACGTTATAGTTCATTATTTTTTGTTTAGATTTTATATTAATTTTAGGTTTTTTATTAAGATGTTTAATTTAATTTTAAAGTTTTTGTAATAATGATGAAATTAGTATAATTATTTTGTTTTTATTTTTTTCTTTGTTAATTTATTGAAAGGAATTAGGCAATATAAATTTCCGCCTGTTTATCAAAAACATGTCTTCTTGATAATATTTTGAAGTCTTACCTGCTCAATGATTAAATTTAAATGGCCGCGGTATTATGACCGTGCAAAGGTAGCATAATCATTAGTTTCTTAATTGGAGACTGGAATGAATGGTTTGACGAGAAATTGACTGTCTCTTAATAATTTTTAGAATTTAACTTTTAAGTTAAAAGGCTTAAATATTTCTTTTGGACGAGAAGACCCTATAGAGCTTTACATTTATAAATTAATTTTTATTATATAGATGATTTCTTAATATTAATTTGTTTTGTTTGGTTGGGGTGACTTGAAGAATAAATAAACTCTTCATTATTAAATCATTGATTTATGTTTATTTGATCCATAATTTTTGATTATAAGATTAAGTTACCTTAGGGATAACAGCGTAATCATTTTTGAGAGTTCTTATTGATAAAGTGGATTGCGACCTCGATGTTGGATTAAGATTAATTACGGGTGTAGTGGCTTGATAATTAGGTCTGTTCGACCTTTAAATTCTTACATGATCTGAGTTCAGACCGGCGTGAGCCAGGTCGGTTTCTATCCTAAGAATCATTATATTATGTTAGTACGAAAGGACCATATAATAGGAATATTTTTTGTTTATTGATTAAAATTAATTATTTACTATTTTGACAGATTAATGTGTTGAATTTAGAATTCATTTATGTAGATTTTTTCTACAAATAGTATTGATAATATATGATTTATTTATATTTATTTTGAATTTTTTTTTATTAATTGTTTGTGTTTTAATTAGAGTTGCTTTTTTAACTTTAATGGAGCGAAAAGTACTAGGTTATATTCAAATTCGTAAAGGTCCAAATAGGGTAGGGTTCTTAGGTATTCCTCAACCTTTTAGAGATGCTATTAAGTTGATTTGTAGGGAACAACCAATTCCTTTTATATCAAATTATTTTTTATATTATTTTTCTCCAGTTTTTAATTTAATAATTTCTTTATTAATTTGAGTGATTTTCCCTTATATAACTTATATATGTTCTTTTTCTTACGGATTTTTATTTTTTCTTTGTTGTACTAGATTAAGAGTTTATACATTAATAATTGCTGGTTGATCTTCCAATTCAAATTATTCATTATTAGGTTCTTTACGTTCTGTTGCTCAAACTATTTCTTATGAGGTGAGATTGGCTTTGATTTTATTGTCATTAATTATTTTAATTGGAAGTTTTAATATGTATGATTTTATAAATTTTCAGCTTTATTGTTGATTTATTGTTTTTTCTTTCCCTTTAGCTTTGTCTTTTTTTGGTTCTTGTTTAGCAGAAACTAATCGGACTCCTTTTGATTTTGCTGAAGGTGAGTCCGAATTAGTTTCCGGTTTTAATATTGAATATGGTGCTGGTGGTTTTACTTTAATTTTTCTTGCTGAATATTCTAGAATTGTTTTTATAAGAATGTTATTTTCATTGGTTTTTTTGGGTGGTGATTTTTATTCTTTTTATTTTTTCTTGAAGCTTTCTTTTGTTTCTTTTGTTTTTGTTTGAGTTCGTGGTACTTTACCTCGTTTTCGTTATGATAGGCTTATATATTTGGCTTGAAAGAGTTACTTACCTTTATCTTTAAATTTTTTATTTTTTTTTATTGGTTTGAGGGTAATACTTTTTTTACTTATTTAATTAAATTTTTTAAGAATTTAAAAGTTAATAGAAGAATTGAACTTCTTTTCTTATGTTTTCAAAACATTTGCTTTATCTTAAGCTAATTAACTTATGTTTTAATAATTGAGTCTCATGTCTTTGCAATATGAACATTAATTAAAAAGTATGAGAAGTATATAATTGTTAAGATTTGTCCTGTTGTGATATATGGCTCTTCTACTGGTCGTTTTCCAATCCATGTTAATAAACAAACTACGGTTACTATAATTCAAAATAGAATTTGGTTTATTGGATAGAATTGATTTCCTCGGAATTTTGTTTTGTTATAGAATGGTATGATTAATAAGATTCTAATTGATATTACTAGTGCAATAACTCCTCCAAGTTTATTTGGAATTGATCGTAAAATTGCATAAGCAAATAGAAAGTATCATTCAGGTTGAATATGGACAGGAGTGACTAATGGATTTGCTGGTACAAAGTTGTCTGGATCTCCTAAAATATAAGGTTCCATTAGGCATAGTGTAATTAGTGATGTTATTAAAATAATAAATGTGATGGTGTCTTTGTAAGTAAAGTATGGGTGGAATGGAATTTTATCAATGTTTCTATTTAGCCCAATTGGGTTATTTGATCCTGTTTGGTGTAGGAAAAATAGATGTATTATAACTATTCCTACAACAATGAATGGTAAAACAAAATGGAATGTATAAAATCGGTTTAGTGTTGCGTTGTCAACCGCAAATCCTCCTCATACTCATTGAACAATATCTGTTCCTATATAAGGGATTGCTGATAATAAGTTAGTAATTACTGTTGCTCCTCAAAATGATATTTGTCCTCATGGTAATACATATCCTATGAATGCTGTTGCTATTACTATAAATATAATGATTGTTCCTGTTATTCATGTATTTGAATACATATATGATCCATAATAGATTCCTCGACCTACATGTAAGTATATACAAATAAAGAACATTGATGCTCCGTTTGCGTGTAGTGTTCGGATTATTCATCCGTTATTTACATCTCGGCAAATGTGAATTACTCTTGAAAATGCTATTTCAATATTAGGTGTATAATGTATGGTTAAAAATAGTCCTGTAATGATTTGGATTATTAAACATAGTCCTAATAATGATCCTAGATTTCATCATATTGAAATGTTTGTTGGTGCTGGTAAATCGATTAATGAATTGTTAATAATTTTAATTACTGGGTGTTTAATTCGTAATGGTTTATTCATTAGTTTATTAGTTTATTTTACGTATTGGTCCTTGATTAATGTTGGTAATTTTCACTACTGCTAATAGTGCCATGAAGAGATAAATTATTATGGTAATTGTGATAATAAGTGTTGGATTATTATATAGTTTTGTTAGTGAAATTGATATTTCTTTAAAATTAATTGAATAATTTAGGTTTATAGTTTCTGAATTTTTAATTATTTCTATAAATGTTATTTTATCAATATTGTAAATTATGATTGATAAAATAATTACTATGGTTAAAATAATATTAATTCTATTGAATTTGATTTTGAATATTTCGTTTGATGCAATTCTTGTAATGTAAATAAATAGAACTATTATTCCACCTAGAAATGTTAATAGAAGAATGTATGATAGTCAGAATCTTTCTATTATTATTCCTGTTATTATTCTAATAAATAGTGTTTGAATAATAATTATTATTATGATTAATATAGGGTGATTTATTTTTATAAAATTGATATTTATTAGGTTTGATGAACTTATAATTATTATTTTTATCATTTCAAGGGTTAGTTTATAAAAATATTGATTTTGGGGATCAATGATGGAATTATTATTCTACCCTTGAAGTTTTAAAAGTAGTTTCTTAATTTTGGTTTACAAGACCAATGTTTTTTTTAAACTATTAAAACTAATGTCTATATTTAGAATATTTACTTGTTTATCAATTTATTTTTCTGGTGTTTACGTTTTTTGTTCTAAACGTAAACATTTATTAGTAGTTTTATTGAGATTAGAATATATTGTTCTTTCTTTATTTATATTAATTATTATTTTTCTTGTTGAGTTTGATTATGATTATTTTTTCCCAATTGTTTTTTTAGTTTTTTCTGTTTGTGAAGGTGCTTTAGGCCTTTCTATTTTGGTTTCAATAATTCGTTCTCATGGTAATGATTTTTTTAATTCTTTCTTTTTATGTTTATGCTAAGTTATTTATTTATAGTTGTATTTTTGATCCCTGTTTGTTTATTAACTAATTATTGATGATTAATTCACTCTTTGATGTTTTTATTTAGATTTGTTTTTATAGTTTCATTTTGTTCTTATTCTGATTTAACATTGGTGGGTTATTATTTTGGTGTTGATTTTTATTCTTTTATATTAATTTTATTAAGTTTTTGGATTTGTTGTTTAATAATTACTGCAAGAAGTTCAATTTATTTTTTTTGTTATCATTCTAATTTTTTTGTTTTTATTGTTTTGCTTTTACTAATTATATTGTTTTGTTCTTTTTCTAGATTAAATTTACTTTCTTTTTATATTTTTTTTGAGTCTAGATTAATCCCTACCTTGTTTTTGATTTTGGGTTGAGGTTATCAACCTGAGCGTTTGCAGGCTGGTATTTATTTAATTTTTTATACTTTGGTTGCTAGACTACCTTTATTATTGGTTTTATTTAAGATTAATGATTTATTTAATACTCTTTATTATCCTTTATTATTTGACTTTGGTTCTTTTTATTTTTTATTTTATGTTTTTTCTATTTTTGCTTTTTTGGTTAAAATGCCTATTTTTTTATTCCATCTTTGGCTTCCTAAGGCTCATGTTGAGGCTCCAATTTCTGGTAGAATAATTTTAGCTGGAATTTTACTTAAGTTGGGAGGTTATGGTATTTTTCGTTTAATGAGGGTTATTTCTTATATAGGTTTGAGGTTTAATTATTTTTTTTTATCTTTAAGATTATTTGGAGGTGTTGTTATTAGATTTGTTTGTTTTCGTCAAGTAGATTTAAAGTCTTTAATTGCTTATTCTTCTGTTGCTCATATAAGATTAGTAATTTGTGGTTTATTAACTATGAATTGATGAGGGTGTATGGGTTCTCTTTCTTTAATGGTTGGTCATGGTTTATGTTCTTCTGGATTATTTTGTTTATCAAATATTATTTATGAGCGTTTAGGAAGACGAAGATTATTAATTAATAAAGGTATAATTAATTTAATACCTAGAATGTCTATTTGATGATTTCTTTTAAGATCATCAAATATAGCTGCTCCTCCTTCTCTCAATCTTTTAGGTGAGTTTAGATTATTAAATAGAATTATTTCTTGATCTTTTTATATAATTTTTTTATTGATTTTTTTATCTTTTTTTAGAGCTGTTTATACATTATATATGTATTCTTATTCTCAGCATGGTTTATATTATTCTGGTGTTTATACTTGTTCTTTAGGTTACTTGCGTGAATATCATCTTTTATTTTTACATTGGTTTCCTTTAAATTTATTATGTTTAAAGGGTGATTATTTTTATTTTTAAGGCTTAAGTATTTTAATATAAAATGTTGTTTTGTGGAATCAATGATATGATTTTTTTTCATCTTAGGTCGTGAATTTATTTTCTATTTGTTCATTAAGTTTTTTTGTTTTATTTTTAACTAGAACTTTATTTTTTTTGTTGGGTATTTATTTTTTAATAATTGATTATAGATTATTTATTGAGTGGGAATTGTTTAGTTTAAATAGTTCTATGGTTGTAATAACTTTTATTTTTGATTGAATATCTTTAGTTTTTATATCTTTTGTAATATATATTTCTTCTTTGGTTATTTATTATAGAAATGATTATATACATCATGAAAAGAATATTAATCGTTTTATTATGATTGTATTAATATTTATTTTTTCAATAGCTCTTTTAATTGTTAGTCCAAATTTAATTAGAATTTTGTTGGGTTGAGATGGATTAGGTCTTGTTTCTTATTGTTTAGTTATTTATTATCAGAATGTGAAGTCTTATAATGCTGGTATATTAACTGCTTTATCTAATCGTATTGGTGATGTTTCTATTTTAATTTCTATTTCTTGAATATTAAATTTTGGTAGTTGAAATTATATTTATTATTATTATTTTGTTAATGATTCTTTTGAGATGAAAATTATTACTTTATTAGTAATTATTGCTGCTATAACTAGGAGAGCTCAAATTCCTTTTTCTTCATGACTTCCTGCTGCTATAGCAGCTCCTACTCCTGTTTCTGCTTTGGTTCATTCTTCTACCCTTGTAACTGCTGGTGTATATTTATTAATTCGTTTTAATCCTATATTAATGATTTATGACTTTGGTTGATATATTTTATTTATTGGTTGTTTAACTATATTTATATCTGGTCTCGGAGCTAATTTTGAATTTGATTTGAAAAGGATTATTGCTCTTTCTACATTAAGTCAACTTGGATTAATAATAAGAATTTTATCAATGGGTTATTCTGACCTTGCTTTTTTTCATTTATTAACTCATGCTTTATTTAAGGCTTTGTTGTTTATGTGTGCAGGTTCAATAATTCATAATTTACGTGATTCTCAGGATATTCGTTTTATGGGTTCCATTGTTAATTTTATGCCTTTAACTTCTATTTGTTTTAATGTTTCTAGATTGTGTTTATGTGGAATACCTTTTTTAGCTGGTTTTTATTCTAGGGATTTAATTCTTGAAATTGTTTGTTTAAGTTGAGTTAATTTTTTAATTTTTTTCTTATTTTTTTTTTCTACTGGTTTAACTGCTTCTTATTCTTTTCGTTTATTTTATTATTCAATATTTGGTGATAATAATTATTATTCTATTTATTCATTTAATGATAGAAGTTATTTTATTTCATTTGGTATAATTGGTTTATTAATTGTTGCTGTTTTTGGGGGTAGATTCCTTTCTTGATTAATTTTTCCTATTCCATATTTGGTTGTATTACCTTGATATTTAAAATTTTTAACTTTATTTGCTATTATTTTAGGTTCATACTTTGGTTATATTATTTCTGATTTTAATTATTCTTATAGTTTATTTTCTTTAAATTTTTTATCTTTTGTTATATTTGCTGGATCTATATGATTTATACCTTTTATTTCAACAAATTATATTAGATATTTACCTTTAAGTTTTGGTTATTATTCTTTAAAGTCTTTTGATTCTGGTTGGGGTGAATTATTTGGTGGTCAAGGTTTATATTCTTTTTTTTTATATTTAATTAATTATATTCAATCTTTATATGATTCTAATTTTAGGGTTTATTTATTAACTTTTATTTTTTGAATATTCATTTTGTTTATATTATTTTTTATTTACCTAAATAGCTTATTATTAGAGTATAACATTGAAGATGTTAGGGAAATATTTTTATTTTTAGGTATTTATAAATACACATATATTATTTTTACAGTGAAAATGTAATGTTTTCTTTAAACTATATAAATAGAAATGTTAACGGAGTTTAACCGCTATTATAAAAAGTTAGCAGCTTTTATATTGACTTTACATTTCCTTAATTGGAACATATTTGTTCATTTATATTATTAACAGTAATACGCCTCTATTTTGGCTTCAATTAATAAATAAGGGCATTTAATATGCCAAGATTTCAGGTCGAAACTGATTGCAATATTTCGCTTCTTATTTAAATTAAGATTAATTGGTATTCCAATACTTTTTGGTTGCAAACCAAATGTTATATTTAACTATAATCCTAGTTAGCTCATTTTAAGGCTCCTTGATTTCATTCATAATATAGTCCTGTTAATAGAATAACAATGAATGTTATTGTTGATAATGTTCATATTATAATGTTTGATGTTTTTATAATAATTACGATTGGTAAAATTAATGCGATTTCTACATCAAAAATTAGGAAAATTACTGCAATTAAGAAGAATTGAATTGAGAATGGTATTCGTGCTGATCTTTTTGGATCAAATCCACATTCAAATGGTGATCTTTTTTCTCGATCATTAATTGATTTTTTTGATAAGGTTGTTGCTAGTAATATAATAATTATTGGTAATATGAATGTAATTGCTACTGTTATTAATAATATTATAATTATTTTTCTTGATGTTTCAATCTTTTTGATTGGAAGTCAAATGTACTATTTATACTAGAAAAATAATTATCTACCTCATCAGTAGATTGACAAGTATAAGAATAATCAAACTACATCAACAAAGTGTCAATATCATGCTGCTGCTTCAAATCCAAAGTGGTGATTTGAAGAGAATTGATTTATTATGTGTCGTATTAAGCATGTTAATAGGAATGTTGAACCAATGATTACATGTAGTCCATGGAATCCTGTTGCTACAAAGAAGGTTGATCCATATACTGCATCTGCAATTGTGAAAGGTGCTTCTCAATATTCATATGCTTGTAGAACTGTAAAGTAAAATCCTATAATTACTGTAAAAAATAATCCTTGTATTGCTTGTGAGTGGTTAGATTCTATAATTCTGTGATGTGCTCATGTAATTGTAACTCCAGAAGCTAGGAGGATTGCAGTATTAAGGAGTGGAATTTGTATTGGATTAAATGGTTGAATTCCTATAGGTGGTCATTTTATTCCTAGTTCAATTGTTGGTGCTAGTCTTCTATTAAAGAATGCTCAGAAGAATGATATAAAAAATAACACTTCTGATGCAATAAATAGAATTATTCCTCATCGTAAACCTTTTGATACTATTTTAGTATGTAGTCCTTGAAATGTTCCTTCACGGATTACATCTCGTCATCATTGAATTATTGTTAAAATGGTAATTGTTATGCCAATAATAAGTAAATTTATATTAAATGTATGAAATCATTTAGTTAATCCTGAGGTTAAAATTATTGCTCCGATTGCTCCTGTTAAAGGTCATGGTCTATAATCTACTATATGGAATGGGTGGTTGTTATTATTTGTTAACATAGGTTTAATAAACTTCTCTTGAATATAATGTTCTTAAAATTGAAAATACATATGCTTGAATTATTGCTACTGCTGATTCTAAAATTAATAGTGTTATTTGTCCAATAATTAGAATTAATATAATTCTTGTTGTTAAGGATGGTCCTGTATTTCCTAATAATGTTAATAATAAATGTCCTGCAATTATATTTGCTGCTAATCGAACGGCTAGTGTTCCTGGACGAATTACATTACTAATTGTTTCAATTAGAACTATAAATGATATTAATGCAGTTGGTGTTCCTTGTGGGACAAGGTGGGTAAATATATGATTTGTATTATTAATTCACCCGAATAATATAAATCTTATTCAGATTGGTAATGCAATTGTAAATGTTAATGTTATATGTCTTGTTCTTGTAAAAATATATGGAAATAGTCCTATAAAATTATTAAATATTATTATGATAAAAATTGAAATGAAAATGAATGTTGATCCTTGAAAAGATTTTCTCCCTAATAATGTTTTAAATTCATTATGTAGATTTAAATTTAATTTATTTCATAAGGTGTTAATTCGTGAAGGTAATAATCAGAATATAGATGGAATCAATAATAGTCCTATGAACGTTCTAGTTCAATTAATTGATAAATTGAATAAGTTAGTTGATGGATCAAATGTTGAAAATAAATTTGTTATCATATTCAGTTAATATTTTTTTTTCTTGATTTTTTTGTTATTTTTATAATTTTGGTTGGTTTATATGAAAAAAAGTTTAATTGATTAAATAAGATTAATGTTACTGAAAATATAATGAATAGTGAAAATCATATTATAGGTGATATTTGAGGGATTTAGTTTATAATTTACCTCATCAGAAGTAAACGTTAATTTACTATTTTTTGGTTTAAGAGACCATTACTTACTTTCAGTCATCTGATGGCTCAAGGTGTACTATTAATAGTTATTTTAGATTGACATTCTAATGTTATATTTTAACTAACTCCTTATATTATGCTAGATAATCATTTAATGAAGATTTTTATTGAAGTTCTTTCAATTACAATTGGTATAAATCTGTGATTTGCTCCACAGATTTCTGAACATTGACCAAAGAATAATCCTGGACGATTAATTATAAATATTCCTTGATTTAATCGTCCAGGGGTTGCATCAATTTTAATTCCTAGTGACGGAATTGCTCATGAGTGTAGTACATCTGATGCTCTAGTTAATACTCGGACTTCTGTATTTATTGGTAATGTTGTTCGGTTATCAACTTCAAGTAATCGAAATTCATTTGTATTTAATTCATTTTCAGGTGTTATATATGTATCGAATTCTACATTAATAAAGTCTGAATATTCATATCTTCAGTATCATTGTCGTCCAATTGTTTTAATTGTGATTATAGCATCTGATGAATCATCAAGTAAATATAATAATCGTAGTGATGGTAATGCAATAAAAATTAATGTAATTGCTGGTAGTGCTGTTCAAATGGTTTCAATTATATGACCATGAAGTATATTTCGGTTTGTGTATTTTGTTAATAATATGTATCTTAGTGAGTATCCAACAATTATTGTGATTAATAATAGAACAATTATTGTATGATCATGGAAGAATGATAATTGTTCCATTAAAGGTGAGGCTCCATCTTGTAATGATAAATTTGATCATGTTGCCATTAAACATTTTCTAATAAAAGGTCAAACCTTTATTTTTAGAGCTTAAATCTAGTGCATTAATCTGCCATATTAGAATCTATAGATTATTGGTAGCTCTGAGTAACTGTGTTCTGCGGGTGGATTATTTTGTAATCATTCTGTTGATCTTCTTATATTTGTTCTGAATATTACAGTTCGTTTTTTAATTATTCTTTCTCATATGATTAAAATGAATATAATAATTCCTGTAATTGAAATTGTTGATCCAATTCTTGATATTACATTTCATGATGTATATGCATCAGGATAGTCTGAATATCGTCGTGGTATTCCTGCTAGTCCTAGGAAATGCTGTGGGAAGAATGTTAAGTTTACCCCAATAAATATAATAGTAAATTGAATTTTTAATCATTTATTGTTTATTGTTATTCCTGTAAATAAGGGATATCATTGAATGATTCCTCCTATGATTGCAAATACTGCCCCTATAGATAATACATAATGAAAGTGTGCTACTACATAATATGTATCATGTAATACAATATCTAGTGATGAATTTGCGAGAACTAGTCCTGTTAAGCCTCCTATTGTAAAAAGGAAAATAAATCCTAATACCCACAATAGTGGTGGATTAAATTTAAATTTAGTTCCATATAATGTTGCTATTCATCTGAATACTTTAATTCCTGTTGGTACAGCAATGATTATTGTTGCTGAGGTAAAATAGGCTCGTGTATCAACGTCTATTCCTACTGTAAATATGTGGTGAGCTCATACAATAAATCCTATTAATCCAATTGATAATATTGCATAAATTATTCCAATTGTTCCAAATGATTCAATTTTTCCTCTTTCTTGACAAACAATGTGTGAGATAATACCAAATCCTGGTAGAATTAAAATGTATACTTCTGGGTGTCCAAAGAATCAAAATAAGTGTTGATAGAGAATTGGATCTCCCCCTCCTGCTGGATCAAAGAATGATGTATTAAGGTTTCGGTCAGTTAATAATATAGTAATTGCTCCTGCTAGTACTGGTAGTGATAATAATAATAGCAATGCTGTAATTACTACAGATCAAACAAATAGTGGTGTCTGTTCTAGGGTTATATTGCTTGATCGTATATTGATTGCTGTTGTGATGAAATTAATTGCTCCTAGAATTGATGAAATACCTGCTAAATGTAATGAGAAAATTGCCAGATCTACAGATGCACCTCTGTGTGCAATAACTCTTGCTAGTGGAGGGTAAACTGTTCATCCTGTTCCTGCTCCATTTTCAACTAAAGAAGACAGAATTAAAAGTGTTAATGATGGTGGTAATAACCAGAATCTTATATTATTTATTCGTGGGAATGCTATATCTGGTGCTCCAATTATTAGTGGAACTAATCAATTTCCAAATCCTCCAATTATGATTGGTATAACTATAAAGAAAATTATTACAAATGCATGTGCTGTAATAATTACATTATAAATTTGATCATCTCCAATTATTGATCCTGGTTGTCCTAGTTCTGCTCGGATGATTATTCTTATTGATGTTCCTACTATCCCTGCTCATGCTCCAAATATAAAATATAGGGTGCCAATGTCCTTATGATTTGTTGAGAATAGTCATTTTTTCGGTAAGATGACTGAATTTTAGGTGTTAGATTGTAAATCTAATTATGGGAATTATTTCTCTCTTATCATAATTAATTGGTCTTATATTCAAGTATGATTCTAGACTGCAATTCTAGAGGTGTAAATTTACTTTACTAAGACCTAAAAGATAACTTTTAATTATAACTTTGAAGGTTATTAGTTTCATTAACTTAAGGTCTTAGTAAAGTAGTATAATGTTTGATGTGCAGACTAGACCTATTATTGAAATTGTTGATAGAATTGGTAAAATTGTAATTAATTTGCTTATCTTGATTTTTATCAATCATGATTTTTCGTTGTGAGATATAATGATTGCTGAAAATCTAATTCGTATGTAGTAGTATAGTGTAATGGTTGTAAATACAACCATTAATAGTACTATAATTGTTATTTTGTTGTCAATTAGTGTTTGAATAATAATTCATTTTGGTAAGAATCCTAATATTGGTGGTAGTCCACCTAGTGATAATAATGATGTTATTATTATGAATTTTACTTCTGGTTTTAAGTAACTTGTTGAGTATACCTGATTTAAGAATATAAAATTTGTTGCTTTAAATATTAGGATGATTATTGTATTTAATGTTGAGTAAATGAGAAAATATAATTCTCATGCGTTTTCTCTAATGGTTATTGATCTAATTATTCAACCTAAATGACTAATTGATGAGTATGCTATGATTTGTCGTATTGATGTTTGATTCAATCCTCCTATTGCTCCAACAATAATTCTTATTATAATTACCAAGAACATAAATCTTCTTATTTTAATGCAATAGGATATAATTAGTATTGGAGCAATTTTTTGTCATGTTATTAATACTAAGCAATTAATTCATCTTGTTGATGATATTACTTCTGGAAGTCAAAAATGAAATGGTGCTGCTCCTATTTTTATCATTATTCTTGACATAATTATTATTGATGGAATATTTTTTTTATCTCATCATATTGTATATTTTATTTGAATGATCAAAATTGAAATTAATAATATTGTTGATGCCATTACTTGAATAATAAAGTATTTAATTGCTGGCTCGTTAATTATTATGTTTTTATTATCTGTTAGTATAGGAATAATGGATAGTAAGTTGATCTCTAGTCCTATTCAAATTCCTAATCAAGAATTTGAAGAAATGGACAGGATCGTTCCTATCATCAATGATGATAGGAAAAGAAGTTTTATAGAGTTGTTGTACATTAAAAAGAGAAGGGTTATTACCTTCATAAATGGGGTATGAACCCATTAGCTTAATTAGCTTATCTTTTTATATTAAGGTGTAAGATGCACGTTAGTTTTTGAAACTAAAGGTGATAGTTTAATTCTATCTTTTATAATGAGAGTAATATTTTTACTTTATTTATCCTATCAAGATAACCCTTTATTCAGGCATCTCATT